ATCTTTAATATCTATTATTAAATAATAAATTTTTTCTATAATATATATTATATAAAATAATCTAAGAATTCTAGTTTATATATAATAAATAAATAAATATAATAGAATATATGTAGAATACTATTTCAAATACAAATATTTGAAATAATGACTAATTAGTAGTTATGTAGTAGATTCGATTTCAAATTGAAAATAATATGAAAATATTCTTATAATAATAATGACTTATAATAATGAATAATTAGATTACAGGACAGAGTAATTAATTTATATTATTATTTAATATAATTTTATAGATTATAGAATAGAATTAGACATTCGAATTCTAAAAATATTTGATGGATTATCAAAAGAAATAAATTAAATAAGTAATTCGAAATTCGATATTTCTATCGTAAATAAATGGATTTTTGCTTTGAATTTTATTATTATAATATATATAAATCTAATTATATATAATAATAGATAGGGTCTGTATCTGTTCGCTCTAAGGAAAAAAGAAAAAGAATCGAACGTTCGAGTATTCCAAATTCTATCAAAAAATGATAGCAGGAGGGACATACAAAAGAGATATATATGTGGTATATATCTCTCTATATTGAATTGCGAATACAGAGATAATAGAATCATTTCTGATTTGACATGGGTATTCAATATAGATGAAAGAAAATCAATTAAACAACGATAGGATCGAAGGAAACTTTTTTTTTCAAAATGGTAATCGGTATCTAATCTAATAAATTGAAAAGTTCCAGCATATCATTACATTCTCATAATACAAATGAAAAAACATCTTAATGAGATCCCAATCTCAAAGAAACAAAAGGGGATATGGCGAAATTGGTAGACGCTACGGACTTAATTGGATTGAGCCTTGGTATGGAAACTTACCAAGTGAAAACTTTCAAATTCAGAGAAACCCTGGAATTCACAATGGGCAATCCTGAGCCAAATCCTGCTTTCCGAAAACAAAAAAATAAAAGTTCAGAAAGTGCAAATTAAACAAAAGAGGATAGGTGCAGAGACTCAATGGAAGCTGTTCTAACAAATGGAGTTGACAACATTTCCTTTCGCAGTAGGAAATGAATCCTTCTATCCAAATTACAGAAAGGATCAAGGAGAAACATATATATGTTTATATATATATATATTTCAGTTGATTAATGAAAATTACAAACTTATATTTGTAAATATTTCGATTTCGATCACAAAAGATGTGAATCAAATCAATTCCAACTTGAAGAAAAAATGGAATATTCATTGATCAAATCAGTCACTCCACCATAGTCTGATGGATCTTTTGAAGAAATGATTAATCAGACGAGAATAAAGATAGAGTCCCATTCTACATGTCAATATCGACACCAATGAAATTTTTAGTAAGAGGAAAATCCGTCGACTTTAGAAATCGTGAGGGTTCAAGTCCCTCTATCCCCAAAAGCCCTTGTTATTCTCCAATTTTTTATCCTATATCCTCTTTTTTTTTTTATTTAGTTGACATAGACTCAACTAATTTCTTAAAATGAGGATAGTGCGTCAAGAGTGGTCGGGATAGCTCAGCCGGTAGAGCAGAGGACTGAAAATCCTCGTGTCACCAGTTCAAATCTGGTTCCCGGCGATTCATTTGTATGAGTACCTATTCCCATATTCATTTGAATGAATTTTGGGAATAGATATATATATATTTTAGATTTATTAGTGGTGTTGATTATCATACATAATTTATCTAGGTGTCCGCAGATATGCTCTTTCTAGATGAAGAATGAATAGATGTATATGTATATTCTAGCTATATAAAGAATGATTTATTCGATTTTGTTTCGCTTTTTTCTGCGCTCCAAAAAGAATGTTAATATTTCAAAAATATTCAAATGGTTAAATTAGTTGGTTGACAGACCAATAAAGTTGAATCTAGGCGAGTTCAGAGGTTGGGAATAGTAAAAATTCATCTCAGATATATTACAAATAAATCCGGTCCATTTCTTTGTATTTTCTTTGGTATTTCGATTTTCTTCATTTGTTTGATCGTACTTTCTTTTTATTTTTCGGAACCGGATCTCTAATTGATTGATGTTGATGTATATCTTACATAGTTAATGATGCAGACCTTTTTCAGTTCATCCTATTGGCTTGGCTCATCCGAAATAAGTATCATTCAAAATTGAAATTTTCAATGCATAGCTATCTTATTTTATTTCTAAATTTGGTTATTTAGAGCATCCATAATCCATAATAAGATATGAATGAAACCTCCATTATTCTGTCTGGTTATTAAATTATTTTATTATGTCTAATCTATAAAAAAATGTATAGATATTCAAGGAATATCTGGGGTTGTCGAAATGCAGATTACCTTCTTATTTTTATCATTTAGTGAGCATCTTGTATTTCATAAAAATTGGGGGCAATATAATCTTTACGCAAAGGCCATCCTATCCAACTTTCGGGCATTAAAATACGTTTCAGACGCGGATGATTATCATAAGAGATTCCTAACATA